AATAAGATGCCTGATAAAAGGATTATTTTGATGTAATAAATTATGTAAATTAATATTACTCTTATTATATCATTTAGAATTAAACTAAATCTTTTAATACCAAAAATTAAAGTGCATCATTACACCATAATATAAAAGATAAGCTAAATTAAGCTAATGGGCTCATACCTCATTTATAGAAATTAATAAATTTTCTTCTTTTAATTGATTAAAAATTGAACTAAAATAATATTTTTAATATTTATAGTAATAAGAACCATCATAGCAATATCATCAAATAACTGATTAGGAAGATGATTGGGATTAGAAATTAACTTAATTTCATTTATTTCATTAATATATATAAATTCAAATAATTCAACACCAGAAAGAAGAATAAAATATTTTATTATTCAAAGAATAGGATCATCAATTTTATTAATAGGTATCATTTTAAATTCATTAAAAATAAATGAAAACATGATAATTATAACAATAGGTTTATTAATAAAATTAGGAGCTGCCCCATTTCACATATGAATAATTAGAATAATAGAAAGTTTAACCTGAATTAAATGCCTAATTTTATCAACATGACAAAAAATTGCTACACTAATATTAATAAGTTACATTATTAATCAATTAGTAATAATTAGAGTATTAATATCACTAATCCTAGGAGCACTAGGAGGAATTAATCAATTATCAATTAAAAAAATAATAGCTTATTCATCAATTAATAACTTAGGATGAATTATTATAAGAATAACAATTAGAATAAAACTATGAATAAACTATTTTATTTTATATTCAGTAACAATTACAAGATTAATAATAATATTAATAAAAACAAAAATTAATTATTTAAATCAATGTTTATTATCTTCACATTCACCACTAAATAAATTATCAATATCAACAATTATACTTTCAATAGGGGGATTACCTCCTATACTAGGATTTTTACCAAAACTATTAACCATACAATCAATAGTAATTACCAAAAACTTATTAATATTAACAATTATAATTGTTACATCACTAATTACACTATACTTTTATATACAAATTTGTTTAACAATAATAACTTTAAATTCATCAAAACTAAAGTGAAACTTAATATTCACTAATATTAAATCAATAATACTAATAATATTATGCATCATGAACATAATAGGATTTATAATTATTATCATCATAAAATCAATAATATAAAAGGATTTAAGTTAAATAAAACTATTAACCTTCAAAGTTAAATATATAATAAAAAATTATAAGCCTTAGAATAAACTTATTCTACTTCAGAATTGCAATCCAAAATCATTAATTGACTATAAAGCCAAATGTTAAAAGAAGAATTAATTTGTCTACATAAATAAATTTACAATTTATTGCTATTTCAGCCACTTTAACAATGAAAAAATGAATATTTTCTACTAATCATAAAGATATTGGGACATTATACTTTTTACTAGGAATTTGATCAGGAATAATCGGAACAACATTAAGATTATTAATTCGAATAGAACTAGGACAACCAGGATTTTTTATTGGAGATGACCAAATTTACAATGTAATTGTAACAGCACATGCCTTTATTATAATTTTTTTTATAGTAATACCAATTATAATTGGTGGTTTTGGAAACTGATTAGTACCAATTATAATTGGTGCTCCAGACATAGCATTCCCCCGAATAAATAATATAAGATTCTGAATATTACCACCATCATTAACATTACTATTATCAAGAAGAATAATTGATAATGGAGTTGGTACCGGATGAACTGTTTATCCACCATTATCAAGAAACATTGCACACATAGGAGCATGTGTAGACTTAGCAATTTTCTCACTACACTTGGCAGGAATCTCCTCAATTTTAGGAGCAGTAAATTTTATTACCACAATTATTAATATACGAAGAACAGGTATAACCTTAGATCGAACACCATTATTTGTGTGAGCAGTATTAATCACTGCTATCTTATTACTTTTGTCATTACCAGTACTAGCAGGTGCAATTACAATACTATTAACAGATCGAAATATTAATACATCATTTTTTGATCCATCAGGGGGAGGTGATCCAATTCTCTACCAACATTTATTTTGATTCTTTGGTCACCCAGAAGTTTATATTCTAATTCTTCCAGGATTCGGTTTAATTTCACACATTATTAGTCAAGAAAGTGGTAAAAATGAATCATTTGGATCATTGAGAATAATCTACGCAATATCAACAATTGGTTTATTAGGATTTGTAGTATGAGCTCATCACATATTTACTGTAGGAATAGATGTTGATACACGAGCTTACTTTACTTCAGCAACAATAATTATTGCTATCCCTACAGGAATTAAAATTTTTAGATGAATAGCCACACTTTACGGAATACCAATCAATATATCAACATCAATCCTATGATCAATTGGATTTGTATTTCTATTTACAATTGGGGGTTTAACAGGAGTAATCTTAGCAAACTCATCAATCGATATTATTCTCCACGATACATATTATGTAGTGGCTCATTTTCACTATGTTTTATCAATAGGAGCAGTATTCGCCATTTTAGGAAGATTTATTCAATGATACCCATTATTTTCAGGAATAACAATAAACTCTAAATGATTAAAAATTCAGTTCCTTTTAATATTTATAGGAGTTAACATAACATTTTTTCCACAACATTTTCTAGGGTTAAGAGGTATACCACGACGATACTCAGATTATCCTGACGCATATATATCATGAAATATCTTATCCTCCTTAGGAAGATTAATTTCATTCATCAGAATCATATTGTTAATATTTATTGTATGAGAAAGAATAATAGCAAAACGAAAAAGACTCTTCCCAAAAAGAATGTCATCATCAATTGAATGACTGCAAAAAAACCCGCCATCAGAACACTCATATAACGAATTACCAATTATAATATCATTCTAATATGGCAGAAAAGTGCAATAAACTTAAGATTTATTAATAAGAAATTTATCTTTATTAGAAATGGCTACTTGATCTAACATTAACTTGCAAGACAGAATATCACCCTTAATAGAACAATTAATTTTTTTTAATGATCACACATTAATAATTTTAATTATAATTATTATAATTGTATCGTACATAATAATTAATATTATAAATAATAAATTTTTAAATCGATACTTACTTGAAGGTCAAATAATTGAATTAATATGAACAATTATACCAGCCATTACATTAATTTTTATTGCATTACCATCAATAAAACTTTTATACTTAATGGACGAAATAAATGAACCCTCAATCTCACTAAAAACAATTGGACATCAATGATATTGATCTTATGAAATATCAGATTTCAAAAATCTAGAATTTGATTCATATATAAAAACATATGAAAAAAATGATCAATTCCGTTTGCTAGACGTCGATAACCGAACAATCTTACCATTTAATACACAAATTCGACTAATAGTATGTTCAATAGACGTTATTCATTCATGAACAATCCCAAGTCTAGCAATCAAAATTGACGCAGTACCAGGCCGATTAAATCAAACTAGTATAATTATATCACGCCCAGGGTTAATCTTTGGTCAATGCTCAGAAATTTGTGGAACAAATCATAGATTTATACCAATTGTAATTGAAAGAATTAATATGAAAACATTTATAAACTGATTAAAAATTTACTCATTAAGTAACTTAAATGCAAGTAATGGTCTCTTAAACCAAATTATAGTATAATAGCAAATACTCTTAATGAAAAAAATTAATTTATATAAAATATTGTTTTGTCAAATCAAAAAACTTAATTAATTAAGATTTTTTAATACCCCAAATAGCACCAATATCATGAACATTATTATTTTTAATATTTATTTTATCATATTTAATATTTAGTATAAATATTTACTTCATTCAAAACTTTGAATACATGAAAAAAAAAAATAACAATATTACTAAACAAATAAATTGAAAATGATAACAAATTTATTCTCCGTATTTGACCCATCAACAGGAATAATATCATTAAACTGATCAAGAACTACATTAGGAATATTAATATTACCAGCAATATTCTGATTATTACCATCGCGTATTATAAAAATAAATATATTATTTATTAAAATATTAAGAAATGAATTAAAAATACTAATAAATAAAAATTCAAAAGGAAATTTATTAATATTCAATTCAATATTCATATTCATTCTATACAACAATATAATAGGACTATTTCCATATATCTTTACTAGATCAAGACACTTAGTATTCACCTTAACAATAGCACTACCAATATGATTATCATTAATAATTTTTGGTTGACTAACAAAAACAAATAAAATATTTTCTCATTTAATTCCAATCGGTACTCCTCCAATTTTAATACCATTTATAGTATGTATGGAAACAACAAGAAACTTAATTCGACCAGGGTCACTAGCTGTACGATTGACAGCAAACATGATTGCAGGTCACTTACTAATAACCTTATTAGGTAATATAACACTAAACTCAAGAAAAATAATTATTATAATAATTTTATCAGTACAAATAATACTAATAATATTCGAAGTAGCAGTATCAATTATTCAATCATACGTATTTACAGTATTAAGAACATTATACTCAAGAGAAATTTAATAAACTAATGAAAAAAAATCACCCCTTTCATCTGGTAGATATAAGACCATGACCAATTACAGGATCAATTGGAGTAATAACATTAACATCAGGAACAGTAATAATATTCCAAAAAACAAATTTTAGCCTGCTATTAACAGGACTTATAATTATCATTATAACAATATATCAATGATGACGAGACATTACACGAGAATCTACATTCCAAGGGCTTCATACATCTCAAGTAACAAAAATGATAAAAATAGGAATAATCATATTCATTATTTCAGAAATTTTATTCTTTGCATCATTTTTTTGAAGATTCTTTCATAGTAGACTTGTTCCAACAATTGAAATCGGAATAAATTGACCCCCTAAAAGAATTACAACATTTGACCCAATACAAATCCCATTATTAAACACAATAATTTTACTATCTTCAGGAATTACAATTACATGAGCACATCATAGAATTCTAGAAAAAAATCATAATCAAGCAATCCAAAGAATATTTATTACAATCACTTTAGGAATTTACTTTTCGCTATTACAAGGATATGAATATTATGAAGCACCGTTTTCAATTGCAGATTCAATTTATGGATCAACATTTTTTATAGCTACAGGATTTCACGGTTTACATGTATTAATTGGCACTACATTTATTATTATCACTATAATTCGACATATTATATTTCATTTCTCTAATATTCACCACTTTGGATTTGAAGCAGCTGCTTGATATTGACATTTCGTAGATTTAGTATGATTATTCCTTTACGTATCAATCTACTGATGAGGAAACTATTCTTTTAGTATAATAGTATATTTAACTTCCAATTAAAAGGACTGTAAATAACAGCAAGAATAATAATGAAAATCATAAATTCAAGAATATTAATTATATTGATTATTAGTATATTAATAATAATTACAATAATAGTTTCAAAAAAAAGATTAATAGATCGAGAAAAATCATCACCATTTGAATGCGGTTTTGATCCAATTAATTCACCCCGGATCTCATTTTCACTACACTTTTTCCTGATAGCAGTAATTTTTCTAATTTTCGACGTAGAAATTGTATTAATCTTGCCAATCACAATTATAACAAAATTCATAATTACAAAAGAATGAATAATATCAAGACTAATATTAATCATTGTAATTATTATAGGACTATATCACGAATGAAATAAAGGAATATTACAATGAAGAAACTAGGATTATATTTAATTATAATTACTGATCTGCAATCAGTAGGTGCTGTCAATCTAGCTAATCTTAATAAATAGAGAAGTAATAATACAATTAGTTTCGACCTAATAATTAAGAATAAAATTTCTTCCTATTTAATTAACTAAAGCCAAAAAAGAGGCAATTTATTGTTAATAAAAAAATTGAATAAAATTCTAGTTAAAAGGAAATAAATGAAAAATTAAGAAGCTGCTAACTATCTTAATAAGCGGTTAAATTCCGTTAATTCCTTAAATTTATGAAGTTTATTAAACATTTCATTTTCAGTGAAAAAAAAGAAATATAATTATTTCTCATAAATATTTTAAAGTAAAAAATACTATCACAATATCTTCAATATTAAGCTTTAATCATTAAGCTATTAAAATAATTAAATATAAATAAAATAAATAATAACCAAAAAAAAAATCTTAATATATAAATCTTAAAATTATTAATTTGAATAAATTGATTATACTTAGAAACATAAACAATAAAATTAGATAAACCTATTGGCCCAAAATATTCACCCCAACCTTGATCTAAAACCTTAAAATAAAATAAATTAAAAGAAAAAAATAAATTATTAATATAAGAAGTAGAAAAAATAGGTAAAAATCACATTGAACCCATAAAAAAAAAAGATAGAGAATAATCATTAATAAAACTAAAATTAAATAAATTCAATTCATATCCTAATCAAGAACCGGCCAAAACAAAAATAATTGTTAAAATCCTTAAATCAAAGGGTAAACAAATTAATCTAGGAGTTTTAAAAATTAATCAACTCATAAAAGAACCCCCAAAAATAGAAAAAAAAACCATAAATAAAATTCTAAACTTCATATTCTTAGAACCATCAAAAACAGATAAATAACAAAAAGAATTAATATCCCCCCCCATACTATAATACCTTAAACGAAAAGAATATATTACGGTTAGTCCAATTCTAAGTATTAACAAAAAAAAAAAAAAAAAATTTAAAATTCTCATACTTAACATTTCTATAATCAAATCCTTAGAATAAAACCCAGCTAAAAATGGAAAACCACATAAAGCTAAATTAGAAATATTTATACAAGAACTAATAATAGGTATTTGAATAACCAAGTTACCCATAAAACGAATATCTTGGTTACCTCACATACAATGAATAATAACTCCTGCACACAAAAATAATAAAGCCCTAAATAAAGCATGAATTAATAAATGAAAAAATGCTATAGTTGAAAATCCCAATATTAATACAGACATTATAAATCCTAATTGACTTAAAGTAGATAAAGCAATAATTTTCCTTAAATCAAATTCAAAATTAGCACAAATTCTAGACATAATTATAGTAAGTAAAGAAATAACAATAAAAAAATCAACAAAATAAAAATTACAAACCAAAAAATCAAAACGAATTAACAAATAAACACCAGCAGTTACTAAAGTAGAAGAATGAACTAAAGCAGAAACGGGTGTAGGTGCAGCTATTGCAGCAGGTAATCAAGAAGAAAATGGTAATTGAGCTCTCCTAGTAAAAGAAGCAATAATAATTAAAAAAATAAAAAAATAAAACTCACTCATCTTTTCTAAATAAAAGAAATAATGTCATCCTCCAAAATTTATTATTCAAGCAATAGAAATTAATAGCATAACATCACCCACACGATTACTCAAAGCAGTAAGTATTCCAGCATTATAAGACTTATAATTTTGATAATAAACTACCAAACAATAAGAAACCAACCCCAAACCATCTCAACCTAATAAAATTCTAACTAAATTAGGACTAACAATTAAAAACATTATAGACAAAATAAATAAAAAAACCAAGTAAATAAAACGCTTTTTATTAATATCGTAATATATATATTCTATTCTATAACAAATTACTAAAGAAGAAATTCCTAAAACAAAAGACATAAAAACCATTGATATTCAATCAATAATAAAAGATATATAAATACAACTAGAATTAATAGAAATAATCAATCACTCAAAAAAAAATATTTCATCACTAATAACTAAATAAATAAAAATAAAAAAAAATAATAAACTAAAAAATATAAGAACTAAAAATATATAAAAACCAATCCTAAACTTATAATTCATAGACTTAGAATCACAAAAGATATCTATGATACCACAAATCATAATTTTTAAATTAAAATATCCAAGTAAAATAAAATAAATATATTAACCCTTAATAAAAAAATATTTAATGGTAATCAATGAAGAATTAACAACAAATACTCACGAACATAACCACTAGAAAAACTATAATAACCAGAATAAAAATTACCATGCTGAGTATAAGAAAAAAGATAAAATCTATAACAAGCTCTTATAAAAGAAATAAATATAACAAAAAAAATGGAAAAAGAAGATCAACAAATTAATCTATTAATAATTATAATTTCACCTAATAAGTTGATAGAAGGAGGTCTAGCCATATTCCCAGAACAAAAAAGAAATCAAAATAAAGATATTGAAGGCATAAAACTCATTATTCCCTTATTAATAAAAAATCTTCGTCTACCTAAACGTTCATAAATAATATTAGAAAGACAAAAAAGCCCAGAAGAACACAAACCATGACCTAATATTAAAACATAAGAACCAGAACCACCCCAAACAGATATAGTCATAATACCCATTATAACTAATCTTATATGCGAAACCGAAGAATAAGCAATTAAAGACTTTACATCTCTCTGAATTACACAAATTAAACTAATAAATATACCACCATATAAACCAATAGAAATCCAAAAATAATTGAAAAAAAAAAAATAAAAAGAAACAATAGATATAACTCGATAAAGACCATAACCCCCTAATTTCAACAAAACCCCAGCCAAAATCATAGAACCAGAAATAGGAGCCTCAACATGAGCCCTTGGTAATCAAAAATGAAATATAAACATAGGCAATTTAACTAAAAAAGCAAAAATCAAACCAAAATAAAGAAGAAAAAAATCACAAAAAAAAGATATATTAATTATATATATACAACTATTATTAACATCATAATAAATAAAAATAGAAACCAATAAAGGCAAAGAAGCTAATAAAGTATAAAACAATAAATAATAACCAGCATTTAAACGTTCAGGTTGATACCCTCAACCAAAAATTAAAATTAAAGTAGGAATTAAACTCGACTCGAAAAAAAAATAAAATATAAACAAATTCATAACACTAAAAGATATAAACAAAAAAATCATTAAAAACAAAATTATTATAATAAAAGAATATCTATAATTATTAAAATACTTAATAGAAAATCTAGATATAACTATCAAAGAACCAATTCAAAATCTCAAAATAATTAAACCTATAGAAATCATATCAATTCCCAAAAAATATCCTAATGAAAAAAAATCAAAATCATAATTAATTAAAAAAAATAAAAAACATGAAATAAACAAAACAGACTGAACTAACCAAAAATTAAAAAATAAGGGGATCAAAAAAAAAAAAAAAAAAAAAAACCTTAGCATATAATCAAATTAAAAGATTTCAAATAATCATTTCCATGTGAGGGAATTAAAGATACCAAAATTGATAAACCTATTACTCCTTCACAAACTCTAAAAGTTAAAAGAATTAACACGAAATAAAATTCATAACCAAAAATAGCTAAATAATAATATAACAACAAAAACAAAGATAAAATAATAAATTCTAATCTTAGTAAACACATAAAAACATGTTTATGAAATAAACACAAACTGAGTAAACCTAAAATATATATATATATATATACAAACATGAATAAATTCATTAGTTTTAATAGTTTAAAATAAAAACAATGGTTTTGTAAATCATTAATAGGAAATACCTTTAAAACTTCAGCAAGAAGATTAACTCTTTTCTTAAATTTCCAAAACCTAAATTTTTAAAAAACTACTTGCTGTATAAAATTAATAATTATTATAATATTTATATTTTCATCAACACTATTCTTAATAATAAAACATCCTTTATCATCAGGATTCATATTATTAATACAAACAATATTAGCATGTATAATAAATAGAATAAATTCATATTCATACTGATTTTCATACATCCTATTTATTATTTTTATTGGAGGAATAATAGTATTATTTATTTATATTGCAAGAATTGCATCAAATGAAAAATTTAAATTTTCTATAAAAACTTTAGTATTAATATTAATAACAATAGCAATTATCATTTCAATTGACAAAAACATATTAATCAACTTTATAAACGAAACATTAACATATACAAAAAACTTAAAAGTTAATAACAAAGAAATAATATCAATTACAAAAATATTTAACTATCCAATAATAATATTGTCAATAATATCAATTTTATACTTATTATTAACCTTAATTGCAGTTGTAAAAATTACAGATATTGAAAAAGGACCATTACGAATAAAAAACTAATGTATAAATCATTACGGAAAAAAAAACTCCTTAATATTATTAATTCAATAATTATTGACTTACCAGCCCCAGTAAATTTATCAAGATGATGAAATTTTGGATCACTACTAGGATTATGTTTGATAATACAATTATTAACAGGTATTATATTAGCAATACATTATAATGCTAACATTGATATTGCATTCAACAGAATTAGACACATTTGTCGAGACATAAACTATGGATGAATAATTCGAACATTACATGCCAATGGTGCATCATTATTCTTTATATGTATATTTATACACATTGGCCGTGGGATATACTACGGATCATATAAATTTTTATCAACATGAATAACAGGTATTATTATCATATTAACAACAATAGCTACAGCATTCCTAGGATACGTATTACCATGAGGTCAAATATCATTTTGAGGGGCTACAGTAATTACAAATTTACTATCAGCAATTCCATATATTGGAAGAATATTAGTAAAATGAATTTGAGGAGGATACGCAGTTGATAACCCCACACTTAACCGATTCTTCACTTTACACTTCATAATACCATTTATAATTTTAGGATTAGCAGGATTACATATTTTCTTTCTTCATCAATCAGGATCAAATAACCCTTTAGGAATTAATTCAAATAATGATAAAATCCCATTTCATCCATACTTTTCAATTAAAGACATTATAGGATTCATGATTATTATTATAATATATATAATATTAAATATAATAGAACCCTACATTTTAGGAGACCCTGATAATTTTTCGCCTGCTAATCCACTTAATACCCCAACACATATTAAACCAGAATGATACTTTTTATTTGCATATGCAATTCTACGATCAATCCCCAATAAATTAGGAGGTGTAGTTGCTCTTTTAATATCAATTTTAATTTTATTATTTATTCCAATATTACAAACCAGTAAATTCCGAAGAATAACATTTTACCCTATCAGCCAAGTAATATTTTGAATAATATTATCAACAATTTTTATATTAACATGAATTGGAGGTCGGCCAGTAGAAGAACCATTTACTTATACAGGAATATACCTAACTTGAATATACTTTTTATACTTCATTTTTGAACCAATTTCAACAAAAATATGAGATAAATTAATTATATAGTTAATTAACTTTAAAGTATATATTTTGAAAATATAATTTAAGAAAATAAATTTTCTATTAACTTTCAACAATAAATACTAAAATAAATGAATTTAATTCATTAAAAATTAATAATAAAACACTTAAAACCCAAAAAAAATAAAAAATAATTTAAAGAAACAGGTAAATAACTTTTTCAACATATATATATAAGTTTATCATAACGATAACGCGGTAAAGTACCACGAACCCAAATAAAAAAAAAACAAATAATTCTTACTTTTAAAAAAAATAAATAAAAATCCAAATTACAACCTAAAAAAATAATTACATATAAAACTCTCATAAAAATAATTCTGCAGTACTCGGCCAAAAAAATGTAAGCAAACCCTCTTGAACTATACTCAACATTAAAACCAGAAACCAATTCTGATTCACCTTCAGCAAAATCATAAGGAGATCGATTAGTTTCAGCCAAACACGAAAAAATTCAACACATTCTTAAAGGAAAGCAAAGAAAAAAAAATCAAATAAAACACTGAAAATAATAAAAATCAATAAAACTATATCTACCAATCAAAAAAATAAATGATAATAAAATTATAGCCAATCTTACTTCATAAAAAATGGTTTGAGCTACAGCTCGTAATCCCCCAAGCAAAGAATAAATTGAACAAGAAAATCAACCAAATACTATAACTCCATATACTCCTAAACTAGTACAACACAAAAAAAACAAAACACCAAAATTAAAATCAATTAAATTAATTAAAAAAGGAAATACTAACCATAATACTAAAGAAACAAAAAATCTAAAAATAGGACAAAAAAAATAAATCAAAAAATTAAATATATGAGGAATTATTTGTTCTTTAGAAAATAACTTAATAGCATCAGAAAAGGGCTGAAAAATACCAATTAACCCAACTTTATTAGGACCTTTTCGATACTGAATATAACCTAAAACCTTACGCTCAAATAAAGTTAAAAAAACAACTCTTAATAAAACAAATAAAATCAAAATTAAAACATTAACATAATACACGTACTAATTGTAATATTATTACATAAATAAATTCTAAATTTATTACACTTAAATCTGCCAAATTAGCCTTTAATAAAACTCAATCAAAACAAATTATTAATCAATTATACCGGTCCTTTCGTACTAAAATAATTAAAAAACTTTAAAGATAGAAACCAACCTGGCTCACGCCGGTCTGAACTCAGATCATGTAAGAATTTAAAAGTCGAACAGACTTAAACATAGAAACACTACCCCCTAATTTAATCTTAATCCAACATCGAGGTCGCAAAATTCTTTATCGATATGAACTCTACAAAAAAATTACGCTGTTATCCCTAAGGTAACTTATTCTTATAATCAATAATACTAGATCAAAAATAAACATAAATAAATGAAATAATAAAATAAAGTTAAAAACATTAATTACTTGTCACCCCAACAAAAAATATATTTAAATTAAAAAATATAAACAAACTAAAATAATAACAAATAAACAAATTTAAAGCTCTATAGGGTCTTATCGTCACTTAAAAAAATTTAAGCTTTTTCACTCAAAAATTAAATTCAAATTAAATAATAAAGAAAGTCAATTTCTCATTCAATCATTCATTCCAGACTTCAATTAAAAGACTAATTATTATGCTACCTTTGCATGGTCAATTTACCATGGCTATTAAATTATCATCATTGAGCAGATTAGATCTTTAACATAAATTCTAAAAACCATGTTTTTGATAAACAGGTGAAAATAAATTTTTGCCGAATTCCTATAATAAACATTATAATTATACTAATAAAATCATTATTAAATAAATAAATAATTAAAACAATAATCTTAATAAAAAATAAAATCAAATAAAAAATAAAATATAAAATAAAATAAATAATTACATAATTAAATGAATGTTAATTCTAAACCTACAAAAATTATTGAATAAAAAAATTATTATAGCTAAATCAAGATTATCCCCAATTAAATAATATTAAAAAATCAAATGAAAAAAAAATAACAAAAAAACTAATTAATAAAAAATTAAATTTAATCTTAAGAAACTAGATATCAACAAGAACGAATAACATATCACTACCAAAAATAAATAATCAATAATTATACAACATTAAATAACACTTAATAATTAAATCCCTTATATTCGAGAAAATAAAATAAATTAATAAAAATAAATCCTCCCTGATACAAAAGGTAAAAAAATAAATATACTTCAACAAAATAAAATAATAAACCTTTTAAGTACATATAAACTATAGAAAAAAAATTAAATTCAAAACTTTACTAAAACAAAAACAATTAATTTTACAAAAAAAAAATCAATAAAATCAAATAAATTATTAATCAAATTAAATTGAATCGCACAATTAAATATATTAGTGTAAATAATAAGCCTAACCAATTAAGCCATAACTTGAATATAAACATAAAAACTTTCTAACTTCACCTTCCGGTAAAATTACTTTGTTACGACTTGTCCCAAATTAATGAGAATGACGGGCGATATGTACATAATCAAGAGCCAATAATCAAAATAAAATTACTATTTAAAATTACTATTAAATCCAATATCAAATAATTTATTACAAAATAAAATCCAAAATACAAATAATGTAATCCATTAATCACTTAAATATAAACTGCACCTTGACCTGACATTAATCCAAATTTAAGGAATAAAGAAAATATTAATCTTATAATACATTCAATGACAGAGATATACAAGTATAATAAAAGTATAATCAATCGTGGATTATCAATTACGAAACAGATTCCTCTAAAAAGACTTAATTACCGCCAAATTCTTTGAATTTAAAGATCATAGCTAATAATAATCAATCTATAAAATTTACATTTAAAATAATAGGGTATCTAATCCTAGTCTTAAAAAAAATTTCTTAGACAAACTTATAAATAAGAAAAAAAACTAATAAATAATTTCACCTAATTAATTAATAAAAATAAATCTAAAATAACAAAATACTAAAAGATAAAAACTTAATAATAAATAATTGTTTAACCGCGAATGCTGGCACAAAATTAGTCATTTAAATAATCAATTAACAATATCAAACAAAAGTAAATTTTTAGAACTAAATACTGCGAATTAAAAAATAATCATTTAGAAATAATTTATACTCACAAAAATTTACATGTAAATTATTGATAGAACTAAGTTTAAAGCAAGAATCAAACTTTATTAAGTACATAAAAATTCATGGTCTTAACAAAACAATAAATATTCCTCTTCTACTTGAGGGGAAGAGGATAGAAGTATTAATTATAAAAATATAATTTAATAACAATTAAATAAATAATAAAAATAAACATTATTAGAGAACATTATTATTTATATATATATATATATTTATTAATTAATAAATTCTTATTAAATAGTTCGATTATTAATTAATTCTATCCTCTTCTACTTGAGGGGAAGAGGATAGAAGTATTAATTATAAAAATATAATTTAATAACAATTAAATAAATAATAAAAATAAACATTATTAGAGAACATTATTATTTATATATATATATATATTTATTAATTAATAAATTCTTATTAAATAGTTCGATTATTAATTAATTCTATCCTCTTCTACTTGAGGGGAAGAGGATAGAAGTATTAATTATAAAAATATAATTTAATAACAATTAAATAAATAATAAAAATAAACATTATTAGAGAACATTATTATTTATATATATATATATATTTATTAATTAATAAATTCTTATTAAATAGTTCGATTATTAATTAATTCTATCCTCTTCTACTTGAGGGGAAGAGGATAGAAGTATTAATTATAAGAGAATAAGAACTTAATAATTATGAAATTATTTAATATATATATAAATAAGAGTCAATTCTTACCCTTGGAATTTGGATAGGGGGGGGGTCTCTCTCTCTTTTAGAAAAAAAATTAAACATGGTTTATATATTATTATGTAAATCCATCACATTTTCGTCAAAAATAGCCCTCTAAGTAATTGTGGACCCAAATTCCAAAATGATAGTTTCACACTTAAATCGAAATAAATTGAGAATTAATAGTAATTTTATTAATAAAAATTAACGTTATAAAAATTAAATGAATAAAACCAAATAATTAACAACTTATTTTTTACATATTAAAAATTAAATTTCTAATAAATAAATAATTATTATAAATATTAGAAAATTTTTATTTAGATAAAACCAATTTAAGACCATTTATAAAAACTATTCATTTTATAAA